TTGAAAGGAGTCAATAAAAAAATCAAGATATGTACTAACTTAAATAGAATTTTCTAATTTTATATTCTTACTTATTGTTTATTGTGAGTCTTTCTTAAATACTTCAACTATTCAAATCAAGAAGTTACAATTGGTCAAATGATATAACTAAAGTACTCGTAAAACGTGAATACTTAGTTAGTCACTAATATATTTATGAAGATACCGAAAATGAAAAATTCAATGATTATTAAAAAATTTCTAGTCATAGAGCAAGTATAAAGAATTACACTAAAAATACTAATATGAATCATAGGATTAGATTAACTAAGATCACTAACCTGGCCTAATGAAATAAGAACTCGCTATTTTAGTTAGTTTATTCAAAATAATGAACTAGTTCATTATGGAATTGATTGATTTATTTCCAGTCTAATAAAATAAAAAATATTAAAGATTAAAGTTTTTCAGTAAGCAACAAGGGTGGGGTTCTTAACCCTTTCGATGTATTTTAGTACATGTAAATTAAATGTAGAACGACGAAAATAGGCAGAAATAGAAATGTAGGGTCTTTTTGATTCTTTATGTTATAGAGTTCAACCAATTTAATTGCTAGGGCACGGCATATTCTATAGATTTGAATAAGAAAGAGAAATAAAAGTATCAATATCAATCAATACAAATTTTTCTTTCTTACGAATATTGTATGGACTAGAAAAACCATTTTCTTTTTGAAAAAAAATCATATATCCTCTTCTTCTAGTAATATTTTATGCAATTTTCACATATCTTTCACCTATCTACATTTATATGAAAATAATATTATCTAGAGAATAAAAAGAACAATTCGTTTTGAACAATAGATGTCTTTCACATCCAACTATAATAATGAGTAACCTCTTCATTTTTAAATGGCAGTTCCAAAAAAACGTACTTCTATATCAAAAAAGCGTATTCGTAAAAATATTTGGAAACGGAAGGGATATTGGGCAGCGTTAAAAGCTTTTTCGTTAGGGAAATCTCTTTTGACCGGAAATTCAAAAAGTTTTTTTGTGCGACAAACAAATAAGTAATAAAACGTTGGAATAATCTGAATTGATTTGACTCGAAAAAAAGGTCCATTTCATAATTAAAAATGAACAATTTACATTACCTATTTTTATTATTGTTGGGCTAATCAATATGAAATGGACCTTTCTTTTCTCCTATGATATGTGGAATAAGAATTCTTCTGTTTAATGAATTCTACAACTAATACTTTTTTTGTTTGAAAAAAGAATAAAGACAGGAGGTTTTAACCCTCTTTTAGTATGTTTTTTCATTTCCAAGGTGGGGAGTTTTATTTTCCCCATCGAACTATTTGTTACAATTCCAATAATAAATAAGAAAATTCTTTTTTCTCTCTATATCATATCTATAGAAGAGCAAATAGAAAATCTTTAGCTAAGTTAAAATTAATGAATTGTTGATACTAATTGATTCCATTTTTAAAACTTTTTGTGTAACTTTCGGACTTCTTAATTTCCTTTCTCTAAATTATTAGATAGATCTCCCATATATCTTTCGCTTTCAACCCAATCAAAAAAGCCGTTAGCTTAGTTAGGATATTGTGTACGAAAAATGTGTCATTTTAAAATAATTCAAACAAAATGGGGTCTATTTTGTAAAAATGCATTTTTTTGAGTTCGATCGCGGTAGAATTATCTAGTTACAAGAGTTCAATCTCAGGAAAGCATAACCTACACGAAAGTCTTAAATTAATTTAATAAACTGACACCCTAAATGAAAATAATGAACCTTCAAATCCCTATTTGAATGAATTTGGATTTATCAGTTTAAATCTTTCCTAAAAAACATTGCATTGAATTTACTCCTCCAATCTCGACGATTGAATATGAATAGGCTATTATGAGTTCGAGCAAGCCGCTATGGTGAAATCGGTAGACACGCTGCTCTTAGGAAGCAGTGCTAAAGCATCTCGGTTCGAGTCCGAGTAGCGGCATGCCATCTTCGAGAAGAGATACAATAGATCATATAATGAATTCAGTTCCCAATTTTAATTTCTTAATTAAGATTAAGGGATTCAAGATTTTTATGATATTTTTAACTTTAGAGCATATATTAACTCATATTTCTTTTTCGATGGTTTCAATTGTAATTACAATTCATTTGATAACCTTATTTTTCGATGAAATCGTAAAACTATATGATTCATCAGAAAAAGGCATGATAACTACTTTTTTCTGTATCACAGGATTATTAGTCACTCGTTGGATTTATTCGGGACATTTCCCCCTAAGTAATTTATATGAATCATTAATATTTCTTTCATGGAGTTTCTCCATTATTCATATAGTTCCGTATTTCAAAAAAAAAAAAAACCATTTAAGCACAATAACTGCACCAAGTGCTATTTTTACCCAAGGCTTTGCTACTTCAGGTATTTTAACTGAAATACATCAATCCGAAATATTGGTACCCGCTCTCCAATCTGAATGGTTAATAATGCACGTAAGTATGA